GGTTCAGATAAGCTATTTTGGAACAGAATAGATAAATGGGTATATATGATTTAGAGTAGTATATATGATTTAGAGTAGTAGTAAAAAAGATTACGATATTTAATATTTACATAATCATAATTTACATAATCATAATTTGTTTGGATAAGAATTGTTATGTTATCCGGTTCCGTTCCGATGTGCGATAAAACAAAAAAATGTTCTATGGAACTAGTCCCACCCATTTTATTGATTTCATTCAACGATTGATCAAAATTATATGTAATTAATTGGATGCAATTGGATCTCAAATATTGATATTGTATTGATATGTAAGGATTCAGACTAATGAATTTGTCCGTTTGTATTCATGCTTGTATTAATGCGGGAGAATGATAAAGAAAAGGACCCCAATCCAAGAATTTTCAAACGAGATTCATAAAAAAATGGATTAGGGGTGGGGTCGGGTATATATAATTTAATGGTTATAAGCCAAATCTTCTGTATGTTTCAAAGAATGATTCTATTCTAGAATCGGGGTGAATATAAGATGTTCATTTTTGGTTTACGTTATGGAAGAAAGCCATGTATATGTGATATTATATTTACCAGTTCTATATGAATATATCTTATCGACTTTCTTTCCTACCCCACCGTGAATTTAGATAGGAATTACAATAGAAGTCCTTCCGCTTCGTCTGGGCCGAATGAATAAACAGATGAAATCAAGCATATAGAAGAGAAAGAGTGCAGAATTGAAAGAACGGTTCATAACAAAAAAATGAAATGGAAGAAAGAACTAGGTCCTTATGGATTGATTATGTGGATTGATTATGGATTGATAAAGACTCCATGGATAGGAACTAAAAACGCGAGATCGAAGCAGTTCTGCTCATTCAATCATAATTTAGTAGTTCCTAGTTCGTTCGGCTGGGTGGATCTTCGGAATAAAATAATAAGTCATCATTCCTTGATTGCTTGTATCATTAACCATTTCTTTATTTTTATACGAGGAGCTTACCATGAATCCACTGATTTCTGCCGCTTCCGTTATTGCTGCTGGATTGGCTGTAGGGCTGGCTTCTATTGGACCTGGAGTTGGTCAAGGCACTGCCGCGGGCCAAGCCGTAGAAGGTATCGCGAGACAGCCAGAAGCAGAGGGTAAAATACGAGGTACTTTATTGCTTAGTCTGGCTTTTATGGAAGCTTTAACAATTTATGGACTGGTCGTGGCATTAGCCCTTTTATTTGCAAATCCCTTTGTTTAATCCTAGAAATGTGAAAGTCTTTATTTTGTCTTTCTTATTTTATTACCTTGGATTTGTTGCTTTATTTTTCGAATTATTTCAAGATTTCACTCCTACATTAACTTATTCGTTGAGATAATACCCCGTGGGAAGGACTCATTTGAGAATCAGGAATTCACGGATCCACTCGCTTTCTTCCTTGTCCAACGTAACCTTTTTTTCAATAAGCGTTGCAACAAATGAGGTATTTCACAATTGATACGAGACCTGGGACCTAATTCTACTAAGTATTTTCTTATTTTTTTGGAACTTCAATTTAATATATTGATTAATATATTGAATTTGAGATATTGATTAATATATTGAAGAATATTGAGAAAAAGAAAAAAGTAAATTAATAAATCAAATTCAAATAAAAAAAATTCAAATAAAAAAAAACAAAAAGAACTTCAATTTTAGTCCTATTTATAAGAGGAGATCCTATGAAAAATGTAACCGATTCTTTCGTTTCCTTGGGTCACTGGCCATCCGCCGGGAGTTTCGGGTTTAATACCGATATTTTAGCAACAAATCCAATAAATCTAAGTGTAGTCCTGGGTGTATTGATTTTTTTTGGAAAGGGAGTGTGTGCGAGTTGTTTATTTCAAGAATAAGCTGGATCTAACCAGCTGCACTTTATTCTTTAATCACTAGGAAAGAAGGGTGCACGATCTCGCGAATTACTTCTGAATAGATTAAAAAATCATATGTACGAACCATAGCCTTTCGTGATTCATTGGTAAATAAACTTTGATTCTCTATTAACCAATAATAGGGGAACCTAAACATGGTTAAAGCTAAATTGTTTGAAGTCTGGGCGCAACATGGGTGCTCTTTCTACCGCTATGTTAGTATGGAGATGGTTTCAAAATGAATAGTTGCATTTTATCCGATATAGAACACTCATATGGATAAAATAATTTGAACCCTTTACTGGAAAAATGGGACCCATCCTTTTTTTATCCAATGCGGAATTGACGACCTATGTATAAAGTAAGCGTAATTTTTGGATTTGAAGAAAAAGCTTTGCCGATAATTACAGATTTTTTGTCTGGTCGGAAGAGTCCTCCGAATATTCTGGTCTTGGATCAACGATCCCTTTCCATATTTGGGAATCCGAACAGAGAAGAGAGGATATGCTCATTCCATAAATAAAAAAGAGATAAGATATGGGAATTTCCCGCAAGTAGTGAGCGTGAGAGCCAAATGAATTGAAAGATTCATGTTTGGTTCGG